CGTCCATGCGTCCAATAGGATTTGAACCTATACTAAAGGTTTAGAAGACCTCTGTCCTATCCATTAGACAATGGACGCTTTTCATTCCAATTTGTTTTTTTTTACTTTAAAGAATTAAAGAAAAAGAAAGAATGCGAGATAATTATTAGATTTTTAGAATTCCCTATTAATTATTAATATAGAAAATTAATATAAATAAAAAATTCAAAATGTAATTTATTTTGAGTAAAAAAAAGGTATGTATAATAAATACTCAAAATTTGTCAAATTTGATATTATATCCAATCATATATCATAGTATCTTAATTAATTAAGATTATTAATAATTTGAATATTTTAGATTTGAATAAAATATTCGGACTTTTATGCAAAAAAAGACAGTTTTTCGTAGAATTATTCCTTGGTATTATATTAGATTAGAATTTAGATTCTAATGCATCCTATATTATTATTCTAGACTTTACTTGCCTAGAATAATAGATAAAGCGGGTAGCGGGAATCGAACCCGCATCGTTAGCTTGGAAGGCTGAGGGTTATAGTCGACGTTGATTTATCTTAACGTCTCTAATTCAAAACCGAACATGAAACTTTGGTTTCATTCGGCTCCTTTATGGAATATTGAGAAATTCCCATATCATCGTATAAAAAATGTGAACCCAAAAAATTCATTTAATATTAATTTCTTAATCTTAATAATAAAAAAGAATCAAATTGATATTGATTTAGTATTTTTAGATTTTTATATTGAATTGTTATTAATAACAGCTAAAACTTTGATTCTTTTTTTGAACTTGGACCCATAACATCTATGTCGGCTTTCTCTCTTACTGCGGTCAAAAGAAGGCGCTTTCTAGATGATCCCTATAGAAGAATGGGGGAGAGAAATTGGAACAATTTTTCTAGTTACTTCGTTATCTATTTCTATTTGAATTGAAAGAATCCTTAGGAAAAGTTTTTTGTTTACGCCGGGCTAATAAAATCAAACAAAACTCAATGTCTCTAGTAAACCAAAGTCACCTTTTAATAGCTATTTCGCTTTAATCTTTTCTAAAAAAAAATCAAAGATTTAGTTACGATTATAAATAAACTTTTCTATATTTATCCATGGACCCTTTACTCATACTCATTCAATTGAATGTATTCATTCAATTGAGAACATTTTGTTTCGTAATTTCAAAATCCAATTTCTGTTTATGAAGTTATAGTTGACTCTTGGATACAAATTACGAGAATGTATATTCTTCTTCGAATCTTTTATTGAAAGGTAAAGGATTGAATCCTTTAAAGAAATAAAGTTTTTGATCGGACTATGAATCCAATCGAAGGACCCCTTAACCATTAAGGGGCTATTAGAACGAATCACACTTTTACCACTAAACTATACCCGCTATAATCCCATTATTATATAGAAAGGATTTTTTGTCGAGTAAAGTAATTAGTCGTAATTAATATATGATCAAAGAAGAATCATCAAAACGAAAAGGGGAGCATTGACTTAGTTTTTTTGTCAGTACACTTTAGGAAAGGAAAACTCCTTCCTGTTTAACTAACTATTTAAATAACTAAAAAAGCTCTTTCTTTTTCGAAAGGGGTTTTGGTGACTGCCGGCCAAAGCTCATTAATTCAGAAACAAAATAAAGGTATTCTTCAAGAAAGCAGGGTCCTTATTTTTTTATCCAGTAAAAAAAACAATAAAATCAGAAATGAGACTATGATTCTTTAATTATAGAAAACAGAAATGGAAATACTCCCCTATTCTTATTTATTTTTATTATTCTTATTTTTCCTTCTTGTTTGAATAACAAAAAAGGGGCCCGGCTAGGTACCGACCGGGGCCAGGCCGTGGAAATCAACAAGAAAAAGGAGAGCTATTTCATATGACCTTTTCATATGAAATTGATATGAGAAGCTATTTACATATATAGTATTCTTCTGTAATTTCTAAATTTTTTTTATTAATGTGTATAATTTTTATATTTGACTTAAAAATAGAATATTTCACTAGAATTTCTATTTAAAATAGATTTATTAGTTATTTATTCTTCTATATAAAATAAAAGCTTTAATTTAGAAAAATTTGAAGATTGAATCAAAAAAAATAAGAAATAGAAAATAAATTAAAGCTTTTATATAAGGATCTAAAACCCTTATATTAATTATTAATGAATAATTAAATTAATGAATAATTAAAAAACAAAATTTTACACTATCTATTATAGTAAATATAGTAAAAGTGTGATAGTAATAGTTAAAAATGTGATAGTAATAGTTAAAAAGTAGTGAGACTAAAAAGCGCTTTTTTTTTTCATTTGGCAAGCATTACATACTTTTTTGATATATGGAACTTTTGAAATTTTACCAATTAAATTCAATTAAATTAATTGGGAGAGATGGCTGAGTGGACTAAAGCGTCGGATTGCTAATCCGTTGTACGAATCTTTTGTACCGAGGGTTCGAATCCCTCTCTTTCCCTTTCTGTTACGTTGGTAACTCTTGGTATTTTCATTTTCTTTCGAATTAATCCCCTAACGTTCTTTTAATCATTTTTCTTTTCATTTTTATGGTTAAGGATGTGAAAGAGATAAAATCCTAAAAACAGTTAAAAATGAAGAAAAGAAAACAATTTTTTTTTTATTCTTCACGTCCGGGATTTCGTCCTGGATCATTAGATAGGAATCCGAAGATGAATAGAGAAACAAAGAATATCACTACCGTATAAACAAAAAGTTTGAGAGTAAGCATTACATAATCTCCAAGATCTTCTTTATTTGTTTGGGAAAAAGAGAATAGATTTTCAATTTTTAGAACATAGAAAAAAGATCAAATTTTTCAGAAATATGTTTCTAAATCTAAAGTTGGTTTCAGAAATCTGTTTCTAAATCTAAAGTTGGGTTGAGTTTTTTATTCTAATTTTTCATTTTTTTTTTTCAGATATTGCGGAGGACTCTAATTAGAATATTTATTTATACTTATCTATATTCTATAAATGAGTTGATCTAGCTTTTTCGCGGTTATATATGAATTTCAATCGTTTATTTCAGGGTTCATACTGTAAGACTCATCTGATCTTATCAATTGTTTTCTTTTTTTCGGGACTAAATTATAAATTTTGTAGCACGGTATTTAAGATCTTATCGAAAACTTACAGCAGCTTGCCAAACAAAGGCTAAAAGAAAAAAGAAAAGAGGGATTACAGGCATAATATCTACGATCGGTTTCAAAAAAGCGTAGGCCTCTGGCAATTTGGCCAAGACAAAACTGCTTGAATAAAGGGCATAATTAAAACAGATCCAGATCAAACTAAAGATATTAAGCATAACATAATTTTTATTCTTAAACATAGAAAGATAATTTTTTTGAGTTATTAATAGATTTTTAAATTTTTAATCTAAAAAGGACTAAAGTAATGTAAAAAGCTGGAGTATACCAAGCAAAAATTCTTCATTCAATTCTGAAAAAAAAAAACGAATAGAAGAAATCGTACTTTCATCCAATATCTTAATTGAATTATATATTATGATCAATAAATGAAGTTTCATTTTATATCTACATGTATCAAAATCCTATGAGCTATCTAGTTCATAGAAATTTTTGACTGGAATTGACGAACAACCAACAACACTATTAGTGTTTAGTAGTAACGAATAGAAATGGGGCGTGGCCAAGTGGTAAGGCAACGGGTTTTGGTCCCGCCATTCGGAGGTTCGAATCCTTCCGTCCCAGAGCATACCCATATAGAATATAAAATCAAATTTGATTTTTATTACTATTCCAAATATTTATATTCTTTATATAAATATATAAATATAAGAGTATCTATTCTCAGTATATCAGAATAATTATTCATAGTTTAACTATATCAAAATAAATCTTTTTAGAATCAAAAAAGCTTGTCTTTTTGAGCACCTTTCTGTAATTCTAATTAGTTCTAAGTTCGAAATAGACCTCACTTAATTCTATTGATTGAATTAAGTGAATTAAGCGAGGTCTATTAATCTAATCTATTTACGGATGTAAAATATGTAAACAAAAAAGAAATTACATTACATATTCATATAGAAACATAAAAAAAAAAAAATAAAGAATTCAAATAGATCGTATAGATTAGCTAGATATCTAAGTGAAAATTTTGGATTACTCAAAAATATGGATAAAATATAGATATCGATAGTACCCCTCAACCAATTACAATTACTTATTTATGATTCCTTAATGGAATTACATGCTTTAGCTAAAGGAGGCATATGCTCAAACTTCGTTTGAGACGCTGTGGTAGAAAACAACGAACTATTTATCGAATCGTTGCAATGGATGTTCGATCCCGAAGAGATGGCAAACCACTTCGAAAGGTTGGTTTTTATGATCCAATAAAAAATCAGACTTATTTAAATTTTCCTGATATTCTCTATTTCCTTGAAAGGGGTGCTCAACCTACAGAAACTGTTCAAGATATTTCAAAGAAATCGGTTTTTTTATGTAACTCCGCCTTAATCAAAGAGAATTCAATCAATGAAATAAAAAAACGGGGGGTTATATGATTTATATATAACTATATAACTTGGTCAACCCTTATTTTCTACTCCGCTTCTTTCTGTTTGATTCTTACCTATCAATTTCTTTATTTTATGGAATATTTTTAGGTATTACGAGTGCTAGGTATTAGTAATATCATATGTTGTAATTGACAATGTTTTTGAGAGAAATTTCTAATTGATAGAAGATGGAGAGAAAAAAGATCAAATACAAGTGAATAAATGAAAAAAAGGGTTTTATAATGAAAATTTCGTCATAGCCTTGCCTTTTTCGTGGAGTATTTTTGGTTGGAATTCAATTAACAATGAATTCTTTACGCCTAAACTTTTTTCTATCCCTATCTATTACGGAAACACCATTCAAATAAACACAAGCATAAAGCTTGTGTTTATTTCTTTATTTTATTTGTATGTTTTTTTTTTTCTTATTAGTTTTAGTTTCATTTTATTTCTATTTATTTTAATTTTTAGAATATATAAAATAAAATACTTAGGTATTTCTATATTTTCATTTTATTTTAGAAAAAAACAACTTATTCTTCTATAATATTCTATGATATATATATATAGAAGATATAGAAGAATATGGAATTTTATAGAATTTTTTGCTTTCTTTATTGTATTCGTTATCAAGTGTATTTTTTTTCTCAACATTCACACTCATATTGACAGTAGCCTCTCAACCAAATATAATTCGTTGTGGATAACTGCATCTATTGTTATACCTTTTTTTTTACTTCATTACATAGCTTTTTTACTTCATTACATAGCAGGGGATAAGATAAGCGACACCAAGAAAGGATTTCTGAATTTGGATTATATCCTTTTTAGTTGATAATTTCTTGTAGATTTTTTTATTGATAATTTCTTGTAGTTTTATCTGATCCGTTCGTTTTTATGTTTCGAATCAATTCTCCTTTTTATCTTTCAGTTTCATGCGCCGGGGAATTCAATTTCTTTTCTTTTTATTGGGATTTCGATTGTATCTATCCATCTTAATTTTGATTTATTAATTTAATAATAGGTTTTTTGGAGGGTTGCTAACTCAACGGTAGAGTACTCGGCTTTTAAGTGCGGCTAGCATCTTTTACACATTTCTATGAAGAAATCAATTCGTCCATACTATCGGTAGAGTTGGGAAGACCGCGACTGATCCAAAATAATAAGGAATGAATGGAAAAAACAGCATGTCGTTTCAATGGAGAATTCCAGGAATTTTTTTATTACCAAAGTGATCCAAAACTTTGTTTGAATTCTTGGCGCAAAACCAAAAAAACTCAAAGTCGGGTTAAGTGAATAAATGGATAGAGCCCCATAGCTCAAATTCTAGGGAGATGAAAAAAGCAACGAGCTTCTTTTCTTAATTTGAAGAATTTTCCGATCTAATTATATGTTAAAAATAATATTAGTGCCTAATGCGGGAAAGGGTTTTTCCATGAGTGGATTCTCCTTTTTTTATGAGTCCTAACTATTAGCTATTCACCATTATAATTTTGGGGTGGAGCCGAAGGTGTATAAGAAGCAGTATATTGATAAAGAGATTGTTTCCCAAATCAAAAGAGCGATTGGCTTGCAAAAATAAAAAACTTCTAGGCATCTTTTTATCCTTTAATGAACATAAAACAATTAGACGGATAAAGGAGAGGATAGAGAATCCGTTGATGACTTTCTCTTTTGCCGAGGTATTTTTTCGTTATCTTACTCTATTTTACTCTATTTATTATTTCTTTTTTTCTTAACTATAAATACTCTTGTTTTGACTGTATCGCACTATGTATCACTTGAGAATCCCAAAAACCTTGCTTTTTTATGAAATTTCAAATGGAAGAGTTTCAAGGATATTTAGAATTAGATCCATCGCAGCAGCATGACTTCCTATATCCACTTATTTTTCGGGAGTATATTTATGTATTTGCTCATAATCCTGGTTTAAATAAGTCCCTGTTGTCACAAAATGTCAGGTATGACCATAAATTGAGTTTACGAATTGTAAAACGTTTAATTACTCGAATGTATCAACAAAATTTTTTGATTATTTCCACTAAATATTCGAATCAAAATTTGTTTTTTCGATACAACAATAATTTATATTATCAAATGATATCGGAGGGGTTCTCCCTTATAATGGAAATTCCATTTTCCACACGATTCACATCTTGTTTAGAAAGGTCAGAAAAGGTCAAATCTCATAATTTACGATCAATTCATTCCATATTTCCCTTTTTAGAGGACAAATTTTCACATTTAAATTATGTGTTACATGTACTAATACCCTATCCGATCCATCTCGAAATCGTGGTTCAACTCCTTCGTTGTTGGGTGAAAGATGTTTCTTCTTTGCATTTATGTCGATTTATTCTTCATGAGTGTTGGAAGTGGAATAGTCTTCTTACTTCACAGAAATCCATTTATATCTTTTCACTTTCACAAAGTAATCCAAAATTTTTCTGGTTCCTATATAATTCTTATGTATATGAATACGAATCTATCTTCCTTTTTCTACGTAACCGAGATTCTCATTTACGGTCAAAATCCTCTCAGGTCCTTCTTGAGCGAATCCATTTCTACGGAAAAATAGAACATCTTGCAAAAGTCTTTCCTAATCATTTGAAGGTTATCCTGTGGTTTTTGAAGGATCCTTGCACTCATTATGTTAGATACCAAGGAAAAGCCATTTTGGCTTCAAAGGATACGCCTTTTTTGATGAATAAATTGAAATTTTACCTTGTAAATTTATGTCAATCTAACTTTTATGCGTGGTCTCAACCGGAAAGGATCTATTTAAACCCATTATCCAAGAATTCTATCGACTTTTTGGCCTATTTTTCAAGTGTCCGACTAAATTCTTTCCTGGTACGGAGTCAAATGTTGGACAACGCTTTTTTAATAGATAATGCTATGAAGAAATTGGATACTAGAGTTCCACTTATTTCTTTGATTCGATCATTGGCAAAAGCGAAATTCTGTA